TTGCAAACTGATATTCGAAAGAAACGATTACTTAATTACAGTATTGATTTTGGAATCTGTATATTTTGCGGTAATTGCGTTGAGTATTGTCCAACAAATTGTTTATCAATGACTGAAGAATATGAACTTTCTGCCTATGATCGTCACGAATTGAATTATAATCAAATTGCTTTAGGTCGGTTACCGGTATCAATAATTGAAGATTACACAATTCGAACAATTTCTTCGAATTTACCTCAAATAAAAAATGTATAAAACCTTCGATTCACAAAACATTTAAAAATTCAAATCACAAAAGCTTTATAGGTTTTGGATCTAAAGAAAGGAATGAGGTTTTTGATGAGGTTTTTGCTTGGTCAATACAAAAGAACGGCTGGGCGGTGAAAATCGCGGCTTATTTTTGATTAAAAATGGATTTCTATTCGAATAATGATTTGAAAATATAAAGTTTGAACCTCTGCTTCGATTGCTTCGATAATAAGAGTAGTCCAATAACTGTATTTACATCAATCCAAATCAACCCCGTTCCAATTTCATTCAATTAAGAAGTATCCTAAAAAAAAAAAAGGATAACTTCGTTTTTCCTGGTCAGGTCAAAAAAGGCATGAAATATTTCGATTTTTTTTATAAAATCAAATGGATTTACCTGGACCAATACATGATTTTCTTTTAGTCTTTCTGGGATTGGGTCTTATATTAGGAAGTTTGGCAGTAGTATTACTTCCGAATCCAATTTATTCGGCCTTTTCGTTGGGATGGGTTCTTTTTTGTATATCCTTATTCTATATTCTATCCAACTCCTATTTTGTAGCTGCTGCGCAGCTCCTTATTTATGTAGGAGCTATAAACGTTTTAATCATTTTTGCTGTGATGTTCATGAATGGGTCAGAATATTACAAAGATTTTCATCTTTGGACCGTTGGAGATGGAGTTACTTCAATAGTTTGTATAAGTCTTTTTATTTCACTAATTACTACTATTCCAGATACGTCCTGGTATGGGATCATTTGGACTACAAAATCAAATCAGATTCTAGAACAAGATTTGATAAGTAATAGTCAACAAATTGGAATTCATTTAGCAACGGATTTTTTTCTTCCATTTGAACTCATTTCAATAATTCTTTTAGTCGCTTTAATAGGTGCTATTGCTATAGCTCGTCAATAAGAAATCTTTAAAATGAGTAATTCAAATAGAATCCACGCAAAAGGAATGTTATAATTCGTTAATTTGAATTTCTGTCTAAAAAAATACAATAAAAAGACTTTAATTTTATATTGATCTCTTACCAATCTATTCCATTATTCTATATTTGTTAGAATCGAATCGATTGAATTATTGTTCAGATTAAAAATGAATCAAAATTGATAAGGAGTTGGTTAATGATGCTCGAACATATACTTGTTTTGAGTGCCTACTTATTTTCTATTGGTATCTATGGATTAATCACAAGTCGAAATATGGTTAGAGCCCTTATGTGTCTTGAACTTATATTAAATTCAGTTAATATCAATTTTGTCACATTTTCTGATATTTTTGATAATCGTCAATTAAGAGGAGATATTTTCTCCATTTTTGTTATAACTATTGCAGCCGCTGAAGCAGCTATTGGATTGGCTATTGTTTCATCAATTTATCGTAACAGAAAATCAACTCGTATTAACCAATCCAATTTGTTGAATAAATAGTATTAATCATATAAATGCGAATTTTGAATATTAATAAATAAATTAAAATTCGCATTAGCGGGTTTGATATGTCTATAGTAGGGTATAATCGTAGTTGCAAAAACATAAGAAATCAAAGTATTTTGGCCCTCCCTCATAAATCAATTCGGAAGTAAATTGATTCTTATCACTCATTGATTCGTCTGGTATCTAACTATAGGATTCATTTATAAGTTAGTTTACTAGACCGAAAATTGATGGCGTTCAAAAACGTATAGATCCAATGTCACATTCAGTAAAGATTTATGATACATGTATAGGATGTACTCAATGTGTCCGGGCGTGCCCCACGGATGTATTAGAAATGATACCCTGGGACGGATGTAAAGCTAAACAAATCGCCTCTGCTCCAAGGACCGAGGACTGTGTTGGTTGTAAGAGATGTGAATCCGCCTGTCCAACGGATTTTTTGAGCGTTCGGGTTTATTTATGGCATGAAACAACTCGCAGTATGGGTCTAGCTTATTGATACATTCCATAAAAATCTACTTGAATCCATTTTCTTTTTTTTTTTTTTTTTATCGAAAAAATCCGTGCTCAATTCAATTTGATTTTGAGCACGGATTTTTCTGGCCCAAGTGTATCTTGTCTTTACCACGAACCATTTTCCTTGCTTAACAATAATTGTAGTTTTACCAATATTTGCGGGTTGCTTCATTTTTTTTCTTCCACACAGGGGAAATAGAGTAATACGCTGGTATACTATATGTATGTGTATATTAGAACTTCTTCTAACGACTTATGCATTCTGCTATCATTTTCAATCGGATGATCCACTAATTCAACTAATGGAGGATTATAAATGGATCCATTTTTTGGATTTCCATTGGAGATTAGGAATAGACGGACTCTCTATAGGACCCATTTTACTGACGGGATTCATCACCACTTTAGCTACTTTAGCGGCTTGGCCGGTTACTCGAGATTCTCGATTATTTCATTTCCTGATGTTAGCAATGTACAGTGGGCAAATAGGATTATTTTCTTCTAGAGATCTTTTACTTTTTTTCCTCATGTGGGAGTTAGAATTAATTCCCGTTTATCTACTTGTATCGATGTGGGGAGGAAAAAAACGTCTGTACTCAGCTACAAAATTTATTTTGTACACGGCGGGGGGTTCTGTTTTTCTTTTAATGGGAGTTCTGGGTATCGGTTTATATGGTTCTACTGAACCAACATTAAATTTTGAAATATTAGCCAACCGGTCCTATCCTGTGAACTTGGAAATACTATTTTATATTGGATTTTTTCTTGCTTTTGCTGTCAAATTGCCAATCATACCCCTACATATATGGTTACCCGATACCCATGGAGAAGCACATTATAGTACTTGTATGCTTCTAGCCGGAATCTTATTAAAAATGGGAGCGTATGGATTAGTTCGGATCAATATGGAATTATTTCCTCATGCTCATTCTATATTTTCCCCTTGGTTAATGGTAGTAGGCGCAATGCAAATAATCTATGCGGCTTCAACATCTCTCGGCCAACGGAATTTAAAAAAAAGAATAGCCTATTCCTCTGTATCTCATATGGGTTTCATAATTATAGGAATTGGTTCTATCACAGATATGGGACTCAACGGAGCCCTTTTACAAATAATCTCTCATGGATTTATTGGCGCGGCGCTTTTTTTCTTGGCCGGAACAACTTATGATAGAATACGTCTTGTTTATCTTGACGAAATGGGCGGAATAGGTATTCCAATGCCAAAAATATTCACGATGTTCAGTAGCTTTTCGATGGCCTCCCTTGCATTACCTGGCATGAGTGGTTTTGTTGCTGAATTAATAGTTTTTTTTGGACTAATTACTAGTCCAAAATATCTTTTAATGACAAAACTCCCAATTACTTTTGTAATGGCAATTGGAATGATATTAACTCCTATTTATTTATTATCTATGTTACGACAGATGTTTTATGGATACAAGATATTTAATGGCCCAGACTCTTATTTTTTTGATTCTGGGCCGCGAGAGTTATTTCTTTCGGTTTCTATTTTTTTACCCGTACTCGGTATTGGTATGTACCCCGATTTCGTTCTTTCACTATCAGTTGAAAAGGTTGAAGTTATTCTATCTAATTCTTTTTTTAGATAATTTATAAATCTTATCATTTACAAAAGCGTTCGTTGTAAAATGGTACAATGACAAAGAGCCTGTCGAATCATATATGATTCGACAGGCTCTCGCCAATTAACACAAAGTTTTTTTATCTGATCTGCGTTGTACACCCTTTTATTGCTATTTGTAATAACCCCCCTTTTTCTTTTTTTGAATTCAATTAGATGTTAATGTAAATGAACCATAACTATGTAGTCCTATTCCTAATAGATTGACTCCAAAATAGCATATCCAAATTATAAGAAATCCAATAGACGCCACAATTGCTGAATTTGTACCCTTCAGTTTTATATTTGTTCGAGTATGTAAATAAATTGAAAATATGATCCAAGTAATAAAAGCCCAAGTTTCCTTTGGGTCCCAACTCCAATAGGATCCCCATGCTTCGTTAGCCCATACTGCTCCCGAAAGAATTCCTATGGTTAAAAAGATAAATCCTAGACTAATAACTCGATAACTCCAATAATCCAATTTTTGAATCAACTGTGATCTATAATAATTCCTTGCGAAAAAAAAAGAAGTTTTTTGGAAAAAATCCCTTTGTTCATTCATGTATTCGATTTCACCAAGGAAAAATGACTCATTTAAATTCAATAAATGATTACTCGTAGAAAAAAGCTTTCTCTTTTTTCTAACTGTAATGACTAGAAGTGATACTGATAATAATGATCCACATAAAAGGGCCGCATAGCCTAATATCATCATACTTACGTGCATTATTAGCCACTCGGATTGAAGAGCGGGTACTAAGATTGTCGATTCGTGTATTTCAGTTAAAAGACCTGAAGTAGCAAAGCCCTGGGAAAAAATAGCACTTGGGCCAATTATTGTGCTTAGAATATTTTGGTTTTTTTTGAAATATGAAACTATATAAATAAAGGAAAAACTCCATGAAAGAAAAATTAACGATTCGTATAAATCACTTAGTGGAAAATGTCCCGAATAAATCCAACGAGAAATTAATAATCCTGTTATACAGAAAAAAGTCATTATCATGCCCGTTTTGGCTGAATCATCTAGTTTTACGATTTCATCGACTAAAAAGGTTATCAAATGAATTGTAATTATAATTGAAACGATCGAAAAAGAAATATGAGTTAATATATGCTCTAAGGTTGAAAATATCATAAAATAAAGAGTTCCTTAATTA